ATGCAACGATAAAAAACGAAAACTATGTAGTATAACACTATACAGTAATAAAAAAAATTGCCGTCTTCTTTTTTATGTTTAAGAAAAAAATAAGCAATTCTATAAGGTTGAATAAAAATTTCCATCAAAACTCCTTTGATATAATTGCTATGCTTAGTGTGTGACTCGTTGGTTTAGGATTCGATTAGATTAAGAAAAAAAAAAAAGAATAAAGAACTTACCTATAAGAGCAACTAATAACTATAGCATTAATAAATAACCTAAGAAACTCATTGCTTCGCATTATCTGGATCCAAAAAAATAAGTCAAGATATGATAGACTGATCATATCATTGTAGCAACTGAATAAAAAAAAAGAATAAAGAAATATGATTATATGAAAGGTAATCAAAAAGTATGCGGATAAATGGAAGGATGAAAGAAAGAGAGAAAAATTTGAATATTAATGATATATAATTCCAATTTGGAAAGTCTATGAGGTCACTGTAAGAAAAGCAATGTAATAAAGCATCAATACAGATTCATTCATAATAATTAGATAAATCTGTTCCGAAAACAAAAAATTAAGAGCCTTGAGCCAATAAAAACTGAGAAAATTGACTCAAAAACAAATTAAAAAATGAAATTAAAAATTTCATGTAAGAGCTCCATTGTAGAATTCGGGCCTAATGATTAATCAAGAAGCAATGGGAACGATGGAACCCATGAATATAGAGGATTCTAGTGAAAAACAAATCTTAGTAATTCATTGGACAGGATGGCGGAATAAACCAGAAACTTTATTATCTATTCTGATTTTGATTCTGAGACCTCGCGGAATCAAACTTAAATAGATATTGAAAGAGTAAATATTCGCCGGCGAATAATTTTTTTTTCGTATTTTATTACTTTTTTTTATTAAAAAAAAAATGAAAAAGATAAAATAAAATAAGGATTTGTTAGAATATTCTAACTCTAACAAAAACTACATTCGAGATGATGATATTAGGTTATTTTTAAATAAATAGAAATAGACATCTTGGATTCCATTTCGAAAAAGACATACACAAATTTAGAAGAGATCAGATGAAATTTCAAAAAATACCATGATTAATAGGATTAATAATTAACTACATCTATATCTTAATACAAGCTTTTTTAGTCCTTTTATTCGCGAGGAGCTGGATGAGAAGAAACTCTCACGTTCAGTTCTGTAGTAGAGATGGAATTTATAATTTAGAAAAAACCCATCAACTATAACCCAAAAAGAACCAGATTTCGTAAACAACATCGAGGAAGACTAAAAGGAATATCTTCTCGTGGGAATCGTGTTTGTTTTGGCAGATATGCTCTTCAAACACTTGAACCCGCTTGGATCACATCTAGACAAATAGAAGCAGGGCGACGAGCAATGACACGAAATGTACGACGTGGTGGAAAAATTTGGGTACGTATATTTCCAGACAAACCAGTTACAGTAAGACCCGCGGAAACCCGTATGGGTTCTGGGAAAGGATCCCCAGAGTATTGGGTAGCTGTGGTTAAACCAGGTAAAATCCTTTATGAAATGGGTGGTGTACCCGAAAATATAGCCAGAAAAGCTATTTCAATAGCGGCATCAAAAATGCCTATAAAAACCCAATTCATTATTTATGAATAGGAATATAGAATGAAAAAGCTAAATAACATTTAAGGATAAAAAGATTATAAGTTTTCTTTTTTTGACAAACAATATTTTTTTACTTCGTCCTTTGCATTAAAAGAAGAGATACAAAAAAATAATATGATTCAACCACAAACCTATTTGAATGTAGCAGACAACAGCGGGGCTCGAGAATTGATGTGTATTCGAATAATAGGAGCTAGTAATCGCCGATATGCTCATATTGGTGACGTTATTGTTGCTGTAATCAAGGAAGCAATACCAAATACTCCTCTAGAAAGATCAGAAGTGATCAGAGCTGTAATTGTACGTACTTGTAAAGAACTCAAACGTAACAATGGGACGATAATACGATATGATGACAATGCCGCAGTTGTCATTGATCAAGAAGGAAATCCAAAAGGAACTCGAGTTTTTGGGGCGATCCCACGGGAATTGAGACAATTAAACTTTACTAAAATAGTTTCATTAGCTCCTGAGGTATTATAAGACCTAAATATTGATAGTTAGTATAGTATAGGATAGGATAGGATAAAAAAATGGTACTGAAATTATATTAATTAATAGATTGTGTATCACGCATATACCCTTAAAAATATTAATAATTTCATTCATATATTAATATATAATTCGTCTATATCTATATAGAAATAAAAGAAAAAGAACATGTTGATTATATCAAAATTATAGAACAATAAGGAATTTTAACTTAATCATGGGGAAAGACACTATTGCTGATATAATAACCTCTATACGAAATGCTGACATGAATAGAAAAGGAACGGTTCGGATAGGATCGACTAACATTACCGAAAGCATTGTTAAAATACTTTTACGAGAGGGTTTTATCGAAAACGTAAGGAAACATCGCGAAAACAACCAATATTTTTTTATTTTAACCCTAAGACATAGACGAAATAAGAAAGAATCCTATAAAACTATTTTAAATTTAAAGAGAATAAGTCGACCGGGTCTACGAATCTATTCTAACTCTCAACGAATTCCACGAATTTTAGGCGGAATAGGAATTGTAATCCTTTCGACTTCTCAAGGTATAATGACAGACCGAGAAGCTCGATTAAAAAGAATCGGCGGAGAAATTTTGTGTTATATATGGTAATCCTTCTAATATAAAATTTGGATATCCGGAACTTACCATTTGTGAAAAAAAAAGGGGGTTGTGTAATACCACCCCTGCTAAAAAAGTTTAGAATGTTTTACCTCGAATAAAATTAAAGAAAAAAATGAATTAATGAAAGTTTTCTTTCTGAATCACTTCCGAACGGCATGGTTCGATTTTGTTTAGATACTAAAGATTTGTTTGATTTTAGGTCATGCTTCTGAAAGGATTCGACATTTTTTTGTATAGGTATACCTATAGGATAAAAAGGTAAAAATTTTAGTAAGTTCTTAGGTATAAGTTAATAAGGGAACAGCTATTTTATAGACTCCATAACAAGGATTCAAATGAGTAAGTGGTTTTTTTTTTTAATTTCAACATTCCTTTCACGAAGATACAATTCAAGATTCAAAAATATCAAGAAACCTTTTTTTCGTCCAACAATAAGTATATTCAGAGAATTAAGGAATAACAACTATGAAAATAAGGGCTTCCGTTCGTAAAATTTGTGAAAAGTGTCGACTAATCCGTAGGAGGGGACGAATTATAGTAATTTGTTCCAACCCGAGGCATAAACAAAGACAAGGATAATCTTACTAAAGGAAATAAAGGAAAGGCAAAAGGTACTTCCAAGAAGCTGGCAAAAAAAAGGTCCGTTTTGACATGAAATGGATATATCCATATATTTCTTGTGAAATGAAAAAATATGGCAAAACCTATATTAAGAATTGGTTCACGTAAAAATACACGTAGTGGTTCACGTAAAAATGTACGTAGAATACCAAAGGGAATTATTCATGTTCAAGCAAGTTTCAACAATACCATTGTGACCGTTACAGATGTACGGGGTCGGGTGATTTCTTGGTCCTCCGCGGGTACTTGTGGATTCAGGGGTACAAGAAGAGGAACACCTTTTGCTGCTCAAACCGCAGCAGGAAATGCTATTCGAGCAGTAGTGGATCAAGGTATGCAACGAGCTGAAGTAAGGATAAAAGGCCCTGGACTGGGAAGAGATGCAGCATTACGAGCTATTCGTAGAAGCGGTATACTTTTAAGTTTCGTACGAGATGTAACCCCTATGCCACATAATGGTTGTAGACCCCCTAAAAAAAGACGTGTATAGAACTAAATAAAGGCTGAAAGGGTTTCAAGAGAAATAAACGATTCAATGATCTGATCAAATAAAATTACTATGGTTCGAGAGAAAGTCAAAGTATCTACTCGGACACTACAGTGGAAGTGTGTTGAATCAAGAAGAGACAGTAAGCGTCTTTATTATGGACGCTTTATTCTGTCTCCACTTATGAAAGGTCAAGCCGACACAATAGGCATTGCCATGAGAAGAGCTTTACTTGGCGAAATAGAAGGAACATGTATTACACGTGCAAAATCTGAGAACATACCACATGACTATTCTAACATAGTAGGTATTCAAGAATCAGTACATGAAATTTTAATGAATTTGAACGAGATTGTATTAAGAAGTAATCTATATGGAACGCGCAACGCGCTTATTTGTGTCCAAGGTCCCGGATATATAACTGCTCGAGACATAATTTTACCGCCCTCTGTGGAAATCATTGATAATACACAGCATATAGCTACCTTAACGGAACCAATAGATTTGTGTATTGGATTAAAAATCGAGAGGGATCGCGGATATAGTCTAAAAATGTCAAATAACTCTGAAGACCGAAGTTATCCTATAGATGCTGTATTCATGCCTGTTCAAAACGCGAATCATAGTATTCATTCTTATGGGAATGGGAATGAAAAACAAGAGATTCTTTTTCTAGAAATATGGACAAATGGAAGTTTAACTCCTAAAGAAGCACTTCATGAAGCCTCCCGGAATTTGATTAATTTATTTATTCCTTTTCTACATGTAGAAGAAGAAACGTTCTATTTAGAGAACAATCAACATCAAGTTACTTTACCCCTTTTTCCTTTTCATAATAGATTAGTTAACCTAAGAAAAAAAAAAAAAGAACTAGCATTTCAATATATTTTTATTGACCAATTAGAATTGCCTCCCAGAATCTATAATTGTCTGAAAAAGTCCAATATACATACATTATTGGACCTTTTGAATAACAGTCAAGAAGACCTTATCAAAATTGAACATTTTCACATAGAAGATGTAAAAAAGATATTAGACATTCTAGAAAAAAAATAGAAAAAGCATTAAAAAAAAAATTGACTAAAAAGTAAATTTGAAATTGAAATGGATTTTAAACC